TCTTTAAACGCCCTAAGAAAGAGGCTTAAGTCATCGATTCAAGGCTTCTTTCTTTTCCACGAAACTCCTGTCTTAGTCTTCATTTTTAAGCAGAGGATATAGATATGAAAAAAAAGGTAACCGCCTGGCGAGTCGTTTTTTTTCAGTTTTTAAGTGGAATGTTCATTATAATGATAAGTAGTCGATTAGGAGAACTGCTATGTCACTATAGGGTATACTCTTCCTCATGTTTCATTATTCAGATTTTATGTCCTGGGACATAGATATTCTAGATAGCCTATTATGAATCGCCAAAGTCTTCCTACTTCTCCATTGTTCCAATCAGATCCGAAAAACGAGAAATAAATCAAAAGTCAGTGGACCTGAATTGAATCATGACTATATAAGCTATTCTGATATTAAGAGATTCAAGATAGATGAAATCGTGGAAGCGGACCTTTGATTTCGAAACACTAACCCTTGCAGGTCCTCCGCTTAGCCATCTCCTTTCTTTGGTCTCGATGTCCAAACCACCGCTCCTTGGGCTGGAATTCAATTCAAAAACTGCTCAAGCTTAGCTTGCTGTCGAAACTAATTCAAATGACTGGAATTTCCTGCTTATGTACTTACGTACCTTCCTTTCGGGCAGGGTGGAAAGCTTTCTATAGCGATTGCGGTTTGATTATATAAGGACAGTAGGCCAAGGGTGCCCGGTAGCGTCCGAGGGTGGGCTGGAACTTGAAAAGCTAAAGGACTCACGTGCCGGTGACTTCATTACTTGTATAGCTCCTTCCGCGCGCAGGTTCCTTTGATGATGGCTTGATTTCCCGATTTCGAAAACGAAGAGACAATATCACCGGCTTTGCATCACCAGGAGAGTTGGCTGGTCATTGGTCTATGATCATTAGCTCCTCCGGTAATTGGATCTCCCGGGACAAAGAAGCGGATATGGAAAAAGGGCTGTTCAACACTAGTTGACATTCCCTTCCCGCGCAACCCAAGAATCGAACCCGTACGAAACGAAGGCTGTGAAAGTGGAAACTAACCTACATTCCCAAGAGCCGATAACTAAAGGGACGAGGAGAAGATGGAAACTAAAATCAAGAAGAGTGCTCCGGTAAGAGGCATAAGCGGGGGGATCCATTGAATGCTTCAGCCAGGATTCCACTCTCGCTCGACAAGTATGGAACAAGAGGTAGGAGATCGATTGTATAAGCAATGTGAAATATGCCTAGCTAAAGAGCGGAACACCAGCCCGATATGAGTCTGATTGAACCTTCCCCCCGCCAAGTCACCTACATGGATGAAAAAGACTCAGCCAGAGGTCTCACTCTCGAGACTGTAACTGGTTATGTTGAACCGGCTGGAAAGATAGCTCTCGGGCTTAGCCCTCAACTAGATAAAGATTGATCTCAGTCTTCTAGATCTAATCATTCTCCTTGTTGCCGACCTGTAGGTCTGGATCTTGTGTCCCTTGCCACTGCACTGAATCAAAAGACAATGCCCATGGGCTCCTGAACCGAAGCGAGAAGCTTTGTAGTGCGCTAGCGCCCTTCCGTTTTGAAGGGATCCACTTCTTCCGGGTAAACTATTAGTGCTTAGATGGCTCTGGACGGACTAGATCTTTTACTAGAACGACTCCCGTGGGGTATGGATATTCGACTGAAGCTACTGGTCCCAGAGACATTTGTTGGTGTGCTTCGACGCTCCCCTCAACAACCTATCTAGTTAACGGTCCCGTTCTCTACAATCATAAGCCCCATCCCTAGAACAAAATAGGGATTTAAAGAGGTCCATTTCAGGACACCTCGAAAGTTCCTCCGATCTTGTTCTGCCAAGGACGTACGAAGTTCATATAGGTATAGGTACGTGGCAACGCGCACAGCGGCCCGGAATTTCGGTAACGAGCTTGAGCGCGCTTAACTGCCGAGGGAAGGGCAATTCCAGCACTAACACCCTTCCACTCCATCACTGCTGCTACCGGGGAATGGATTGGTGACCTCCTGGAAAGAGCGATGTGCTTGAATCTACAGGGCTGTCCGGCAATTTCCGTATAAAGAAGCTAATCCTGTCTCAGATAGCTCTGAAGGACAACTCGAGAGCTCTATTCCAGAACCAGGTGCTGTGGCGAGTTTGGTTTCCGATGCTTGATTTACTTCGATTGCTTGCCCGAAAAGATGCCATCGACGCTTTGAGCGGCCGTGGAATAAGAGGAAGACGAGTAAGCCATCCCGAACGGCTAGGACCTGTAGAAAGGTCTCGCTGCTTGAGCAACACAAAATGAGGGTTTCGCTCGTGGCTATAAGTAGGCCTTTTGCTATTGCTATAAGGGCTGCTATTTTCTTGAAAAGTGCTCTTTGTGAGAAGCCTCTGTTCCTATATATGTAATAGGGTAGGGACAAGAGAAAGAAGCAGGAATGGTACCAATGGCACTTATCCGGATTCCTATTGCTTTGTCTCCAACTGGGATTAGTGAGACCCGGAGGGTAAAGGCACAAAATCTAACACACTGTTGGTGACCTGCCATACACGACCTGAAATGGGGACTTCCTAGTAGACCGATTTCTCGAACTGTTATAAGCGAATTCCGCTTGGGGTATCGCCAGATCCCCCAGTACTGAGTGGTTGTCTTTTCCCCTGCAATACTCCTCAACCAATTTCCCAAACAGCGGTTCACGACTTCCGTTTGACCATCTGGGTGGTATGCACTGCGGAACTCTAGTATAGTTCCTAAATCCATCAAGTTATCCGAGCCAAAAACTGGCCGGTCAGACGTCATAGTCTTTGCCATGCAACCTGACTCTTAATAAACTGGTATGCAATGTGAATAGCATCGGAAGTCTTCTTACAAAGAATAACGTGAGCCATTTTAGAAAACCGATCTACTACCACAAATAAAATAGAATCGTTACCAAGCCCTGTCCTGGGCAAGCCCTGCACCAAATCCATGCTGATATCAGTCCAAGGCGCTACTGGAACAGGTAAAGGGGTGTACAGTCCGGTATTCTGTGTCTGCCCCTTTGATAGTTGGCATACCCTGAATCTGGAAAGCGCCGGTTCGAGCCCAGCTCGCGACAAGGCCTTTTGAAAGAACTTCCGGCACCGGGAGTATAGTCATTTTAGCAACTCTCGTTATAACGCGTTTTAGTGGACCTGCTCTTTTTGGTCTTTTTCACTGCTCCGGAGGCATAGATAACTTTCTTTTGGTGGGATTCATAGTATGATTTTATCGGGGATTTCCTGGTATTTATCGGAGCTAGCCTGGTATTTACTCGATGGGAGGAAAGAAGCAAAGAAAGAGCCTCCTCATAGCACTACTTCTCAGAGATAGAGTTATAGGCTAAGAGAGCAGTCTATAGTGAAGTTTTCACAAGTAAACTACCTTTCTGCCCTTTCGGTGCAGTCTCCGTACTAGCGACTGAGCTACGGATACGATTTCTGAAGAAAGAGTCATTTTCTTTATCGCCGAGCTGAGCTTCGCTTTAGGGAGGGAATACTACTTATTAGTTATTAGACGGATAGTATTTCCACGCTTTGTTCTTGATGTACCGGAATTATAGAAGATGCAGCAAAGCAGACTTCCCCCTTTGACTACTCCGCGCATTGGAGAATAGATATCATTCCAACCTTGTGACACGTGTAGTAAGGAATAAAACCTCACCTCAGAGCTTCACAAGAGCAATCACAGTCGAAAGAGCAAACTGATTCAACAATCGCTATTCTTTTTCACCGCTAACCGTGCCATGAACAGCGTTCAGAGCCGATTCTGTAACAGGAAAAGTTAAGACCGCTACTGCTCTACGCCTTACTAACAGCTATACCACACTAACTCCGTCTATTGCTCCTATAGGTTCTGCGGAAGAGAAACTCCCTTTAGATAGAGAAGACTAAGAAAAAGAAGACTGTCTTAATGCCCCTCCCTTATCTTCTTTCTTGGCCTGCTCGTTTTCAGCCAGTCCATCCCCATTAGAGAGTTTTCTCATTAGAGCGGGAGATCGCGAACCTTGTGTCTTCTTTTTTGTAGGAGTACTTTATAGTCTCATCCCAGTGCTAGCTCTCTATAAGCCTGTGGGAGAAAGAGAAAGATTCTATTCTGCCTTGTCCTTGTCCCCCTACAATTAGTCCCCGTACTCTGCGAATGCGGATAGAGGCAGTTCTTCACTCAATATCTGGTAGAAATAAGAAGAGCATAGCAAATCTCTCAGACTCTAAAGAACCAGCCCATTATCTACCCTTAATCTAATTAGTCGCCATACTAAATAAGATTCAAGAGGGAGGGCTAAGGATTGGAGTACTAAGTCAAGCCCATCTAATTACTAGCCTCTTTCTTAATCTGACTAGCATAAGAGATTGACAGCCTTCTTATCTTACTCGTAATACGTCAAATCCTATTCAAACTTCAATGGAAGAGGGTCAGTCTTTCTATTTTTATAAGTCCCCTTGCCAGTCTCGGTCTAAGTACCCTAGAAACCTGATTCCCTTGCTTTCGGCTTGCCTCCGGCTTTCCTTGCAAGATATACTAGTCTTCTTCTTTCCTGTGCAGCGAGTGAAAGTTCCTTGTCCGCCGTAATGCTGTACTCTCCTAATCCGACCTGTTTTCAAGCTTTAGATGAACAAGCCTCTTTCTCTCCCCTGTTGAAGTTGCTTTTTTTGGGGACAGGCTATCGACTAGGTTCCATCCAGGTAGTGTCAGTCCTAGGGGCAGTTCCTTTTAATCGGGACTAAGGCCATCGCCTTCCAGTACCTGTACCCCTATCTATGACTGCTGTACCAAAAGCTCTTTCATTTCCTACAGGCCTAAGGTAAAGTCAGCCCCGTCAGTTCTAGTGGTAAGGTAAGGCCCTGTGTAATCTTTTGTGTAAGCCAGTGAAAGAAAGTAAATAAGAACTCATTAGGAGACTTCCAGTTTTTTTACCTGCCAGCTAGTTTCCTGCTCTCTTTGCCAGTGTGCTAGCAAAGTTGACTGCTGTTCCTTCGAATATCTACTAGCTTTGATAGTATACCTACCCTTTTGTAATTCTTTCGAGTGTAAAATGCTTTTTGAATACCCATTAATCAAGTGGGAAAAAGATTCATTCATAGAGTGCGAGTTTTCCCGCCCTGTACCCAAGTGTAAAAAAGCTTAATTGGGAGTGTCCTTCTCGCCAGGCGAGTTCAGTTTGAGAGCCAACAGAAGAAAGGGCTAAAGCCTGTTCTCGCTGACCCTGGGAGATCTCGTGTACGTTCTCTTCGATGTAGTTTCCTGCCCAGCAGTTTCCTTCTCCGGTCTCTTTGAGTGGAAGTTGGAGGTGGGTGAAACAGAAGCTTTCCAACGCAAAGTTATCAATCCGCTTTCAAGACATTAGGATAAAAGGAAGTTTAACCTTTTACTTTAAGTGTGAACCAAGGAGATTTAGCCGAGCTTCCCACCTTTCTAGAGGCAGTTTCATTGCTTTTGTAATCCCCTGCCTACTTTTGATGACATGAGATTCAAGACCCCCCTTAAATAAAGTAAAGGCAGCTGATCCCGATTTCCTTGATCCTTCATCTGGCTGGGCTGTCGATAGAGTAAGCTGGATGTGCAATTCGATCTTGTAACCCACGAAAGCTCAAGAAAGAGAATGTCCTCTCAAGGCCGGTCTTTCAACCGCCTCCTTGAAAAATCACCTGACATTCCTCTAGTTAACCTGTCGCGGGGCAGGGAGGTCCCTTCTTGCCTGTTATGTTAGAATGAATTCTTTGACCATCGAGAGGGAAGGTTTAATAAGAGCCAGTAAAGCCAATAGTAGATAGCGGTTGACTTGCAGCTAGTCGATAGGTGATTGGAAAGCGAAGGTTGTCAAACTATGGTCTGTTCCAGTTATACTAGTACTATAGTAGAGCCAGTTCCTCCCTACGGCCTGCTCCTCTCTCTGCGGTCGAGTGACTTTCTGTTCCTTCGTCACTCCCTCGATCTATAATAGAGATCAGAATCAGTAGGTGACCCTCCGGTAGGCGAAAGTCTTAGACTGAAATAGCCTTCTTTCTCTTTTAAAAAGAAAAGCAGGTTGTTCAACCGTAGGCAGGGGCGGTGAGGCTTGGCGCGAAGGCTGCTGGTCATGAGTTGCTATCCTTCATGGATGGGCACTCTATATATAACCAAATCTTCATAGCTGAAGAAGACATCCACAAAACAGCTTTCAGATGCCCTGGTCAAATCGGCAAAGGGGAAGCTTCCTTCTCTTTTCTATGTTCGATCTTGGTACCTTAGTACCAATTCGCACCAACCCAATCTCTTTTAAAGGATGCCATGGAATCTCCTCCAACAACATATGTGAAAAGCGTATTTCGAAGTGAATTACCTTCTTATTAGAATAGTTACGGCAAGGAGGAGTACTTGTTTACCTTACTGGCCCCTCAGCATGAGACTGGGAAAATCCCAAGATCCGGCGGGTCTTATTTTAAATAAATTTGGGTAAGGCCTTATTCCGACCTCCTTCTTCTATACAAAAAATGAGAAGTATAGCTCCAATCTGTGACCGGTGAGTAGCACCCCCGCTAAGCCTAATCGCAAAGATTTATACCTCCCTATTCTACGTTAAGACGTATTGGGTATCTGATTGACTCGATTCTTCTTTCAAGATTTAATGCTCACTCTATCTTTTCTCTTTGGAGCCAGGGAAAATGCAAAAAACGAACCAAGACATCCAGGCAAGGGCGAAGTAACTATGGAAGGGGGATCATAAGAAGCGGAGCCATATCTTTTGGGCGCAACAACCAAAGGCAGGGGTTTTTACGAAGAGAAAGAAGATTCTGATGAAGAATAAGAAGTCAAAGGCTGGTTCCTAAGCTGCCCATAAATGGTTTTTGGTGGAGCATGCCTAGGGCAGAGGGGTCCAACCATTAAGAGAAGAGGGGCTACCAGCTGAGAGAAGTGGCTAGATTCGTTACAGAGGCCAAGCCCACTGCGGGACCCGATCCGGCCCCAGAACCTAACCGCACCTCAGAGATAGAGGGAAGATCCATGTCACACTGGTAATCAGCCGCCACTAACTAGTTACCTTGAAAGCGGACGATTCTCTCTTCTTTGTCTAGTTCGTGAGAAGGATTTTCTAGAGTAAGATTCCATAGATGGGCAAAGAACTCCAATAGCAAAGACCGCTAATGCCACATCTAAAAGAATATTTGTCCTAGATTCATCCCCATATGGAATAGCTGCAAAAGGGCCTAAAAGCTCCTCAGTGACCAAGAAGAAGGGAACCCCATCGACTGAGAAAGAAATCGGTGGTCTATCGATTCGAGAGCTAGCCGAATAGCTTAGCTATCAGTGACATATGCGAACGACCAGTTCGTCAGTCAAGTTGTCGGTGGAAGGCACACGCTTGATCGGATCCCACACTCCGGTCAGCGGACAACTCAAGTAATCCCACGGGCCATCCATCCGTAGGCGGGTCGTCGGGAACAGATAAGTCGGGTCACATAGAAGCAAGCCTTGGGGCAACTGAGGATAAAGATCGAGAGCTTCGTTGGGAAGGTTGAAGGAAGGAGTTGTCTCCCGTCCCGGCTTTCCGGTTTACTTAGTTGTCCGAGGTGGGTCTCCGCTACTAACGTTAGGGGTAGAGGCCCATGCCAGTAGCACCAGTGGTTGGTTGCTATGAGGTAACTCGCCCCAGCCTTTTCTTCTTAGTTGCAGGCATCTCATCGTTATCCGTCGGTCGGAACGAGCCTTATCAATCTAGTTTCACTTTTTTTCTTCTAAGTAGCCCGTAATTGAATGAGACAAATGGGAATTCGTATCGGCCCCCACAGGTTGAAAAAGACTCGTCCCCTCACAAATAGGCTAGATCGAAGCCAACAACATCAATAACACAGGTTCGAGCGCATCAAGTGAAGGAACTGAGACGAAAAGGGGCCTCGCGTGCCTCATGTAGTGGGGTCTTCCTGGGCAAGGCGACTTGTCTTTTGTCTGACTGGTCTAACATTGACTTTTTGTTTTGGTTACATGCTATGCTATAATTTTTATACAGGCTCTATAGGTGAAACTCTACCACAACTGGTGGAGTCTTTACCGCAGCTGGTAAGTGAAAGTGTACCTCGTCTAGCCGAAATACTTGGGATTTCTTCAGGGCGCGCAGCTGTACCCGATGCAGTTGATTTGATAACTGTGATAGCTCCCTCTCCTTTACTAATAGGGGGGGGTTGGTCATGCTTTGGAAGATACTTCAGCCGGTTCTCGTAGTCAATTGTTCATTCGCCTCTTCACGGCGACCATTGTTCCAATTCTAATCTAATAGGAAGCCTGGCTGTCGTCGGTGGCAGCCATCTGGATCCCTCCGCTGTTCCTACGTTGTTGGTAGGTCTCGTCGATTGATAGATTTGGTGCTAGGTTTTTTTGAGAGTGGATGGCTCCGTTTCCAACCCTAAGCACAGGTTCGATTCCCGTGTCTCTTTCGATCATTAGATCATTAGTGCAACAACAAGTACCTACGATGACTCTTTTTCGGAGAAGTAGCTGTAGGAGCGCCGCTCGCACACTAAGTGTCGCTGGTAGCTGGCAAAATGGAAAAAAAGTTGCAATGACAGTTTCACGTTGTGAGTATAAGTGTTCGGTAGATCAGCTTTGTATAGAATTGAATTCTGCTTTTTATGTCCTTAGGGAAAGGTGGAACTTTTCTGAAGCCAGACTCCTCGAGATAGAATCCTCAATTCTAAATGAAACGTACCGCTTCTCTTATCCTTCTTTGTCAACCTTGAGCGAGACCCGCTCGGCTAAGCATGAACCTCGTGTATTATGGCTGGGCAAGTCTGCAGACGTGCCCTATTTTTCTCGCTCCTCTTCGGAGGATAGTTTAGTGTCAATAGCATTAGCTCGAGTCATTTCTAAACGCCTCCAATCCTGCCTTTACTATAGCGAGAGTTCGTTTGGGGGGCGTGGATGATCGCTCGGTTCATTACTCAGCTGGGGTCCGTGTGAGATGGCATATAGGCTAGACCTTTCGCCCTGCCTTTCTCCATAAGAGAGAAGCGCAGCCGCCCCTCGTTCACTAGGGAAAATCCAGAATCGCATCTCTCATGGCCATGCGGTAGTAGCCGGACCTGAACCTAGCCTTGAGGCTGATCGCAGGGCATTCCTAAATTTTAGCTAAAGCGAATCCCGTTCCATAAGATGATGATCGTACTCCTTCCTTTTCAACTACTCTTCTTTTCTTCTCCTTTGGTCAGGCAAGTTAGAGGCTCCCTTCCGTTGGATTGGGCTTGTCAGCGTACGGCCTCTGGCGGCTTAACGCCTCCGTTGGCTAGCTAGTCGTCTTGCTTCGCTTCCGTCGGTGAACAATGATTATTGCCTTAGTTTTTGGACTCGAGTTAGCGAGTAGGTTAGGCATTCGCGTAGCAACCGTCCTTAGGTAAAACCTTATTTCGCCGGGCTATGCACCTCTATTCTATGGGTGGAGTCAAGTTCAATGCGCATCATCCCACCCAAGAAGCTCTTAGCAAGTGAATCAGAACAAAGAGGAGATATTTCCTAAGATAAGAAAGGATTTTTGGCAAGATTCCAGGTATGCCACAAGGTATGCCAATAGCGTAGAAAGCACTACTTCCGACTTGAATGATGTAGTTGCTTCGACCTCTATTTGTCGAGATTAAGTTGGTGTTCAGTGTACCCTCAAGGTACAATACAAGAATTTCAAGGAACTGTCTTTCTTCAGCACGAAGTTAGTTGATCGAGAAAGCAAGGACCCATAGAGCAACGCCATGAGTAGATCGAAATGGTCTCGCGAAGCCGGTAATCCTTTGTCCAAGATCCTCTCGGACTGTTGAAGAAGGGCAGGTCAAGCTCTCGCGATAGCTAACATTTAGTATCATGTTTTGAAAAAAGAGCTAGCTCTCATTGCTATGGTATATGTTCAAGTGTCGTTGCTGCCTGGTACCAACCACCCCACCTGTAGCCCACGGTAAGATGCGATCCGAAGGGCAGGCACCTTTTTCGAACGCCTTTAGTGGAGTGGCTAGCACAAGTGCTGCTTGGGCTCCAAAGTGTGTTTATGATGGGTTCCAAACCTCC